ATAAGCTAAACTTCTCTTAATATCTTTTTGAGCAAGAGCTAAAGTAGCTCCTAATAGTACTGTTATTATGCCTATAAACGATATTACATTCATTATATAAGGTATAACTATGAAAAGAGGAAGAAGTCGAGCAACTAGAAAAATCCCCGCAGCTACCATGGTAGCTGCATGTATGAGAGCTGAAATAGGAGTAGGCCCCTCCATAGCATCAGGTAACCATACATGAAGAGGAAATTGAGCGGATTTAGCAACTGGACCAGCAAATAAGAACAAAGTACATAAAATACAAAATAAAAAATGGATCTCATTCTTATTAATTAAGTTATTGAATATTTCAAACAAATCCCCAAACTCGAAACTGCCTGTTATCCAATAAAGACCTAAAATTCCTAATACTAAGCCAAAATCCCCTACACGATTAGTCACAAACGCTTTTTGACAAGCACTTGCAGCAATAGGTCGTGTGAACCAAAAACCTATTAATAGATACGAACACATTCCAACTAATTCCCAAAAAATATAAATTTGTATCAAATTTGAACTAGTAACTAATCCCAACATGGAAGTATTGAAAAAACTCATATAAGCAAAAAATCTCAAATATCCCTGATCATGAGACATATAATTATCACTATAAATAAGAACCAGAATTGCAACAGTAGTGATTAACATTGACATAATAGAAGTAAGTGGATCAATCAAATAACCGAATTCTAAAGAAAAATCATTATTAATGGTCCAAGACCATACATATTGATAAATCAAATTGCTATTTATTTGTTGAATAGACAGCCTCATAGAAAAAATAAGAACTATACTTAAGAGCGAAATACTAGAAAAAGCCCATATGCGTCGAAGATTTTTTGTTGCCGTCGGAAAAAAGAGAAGTCCCACTCCTATTAACAAAGGAACTGGAAGTGGAATAAAGGGTATGATCCATGCATATTGGTATATATGTTCCATAATAGAATAGAGAATTTTTAATTAATTTCATTTTTTGGTTTCCAATTCACCGGTTCTTGCCTCTTTTGAAAGAAGTCAATAAAAAAATCACGATATGTAATTAATAATAATAACTTAAATAGAATTTTGAAATTTCTTAATATTTAAACATATATTAAATTATTGAACATTTTTTATTTTAATATTCAAATCAAGAAGTTCTAATTGGTCAAATAAGAAATTTGTTAGTGAAAGCGAATACTTATTAGGTAGTAACTAAATGTAAACTATTGAAGCCTATGAAGTAGGAAGATAAAATAAATAAAAATTCTACTTTCATTTAAGTTATTTATAATACATATATATAGAATAAAAGATAAAAAATTAGACTCAAAAAATACTATGAATCATATAAAGACCTAATAAATTTAAATTCTAATAAAATTAAGAATGATACAAAAAAATAAAAATAGGAACTAGTTATTTTAATTAGTTTATTCAGAATTATTAACTAGTTTTACGCAAAATTTTTTTATTTGATTGTCTTCTATTCCAAAGAAAAACATATAGAAATATTCTATTTTGTATAGTTATAGATTTTTTATAGAAAAGAATATCTATTACTTTACTTTCTATTTTACATAACATAGAATGTTAAATAAAAAAAAAAAATTACTAATAAGCAAATAGCAAATTAATTGAAAATTTATTGGGTTTCAGTTGAAAAAAAATTCAAGTTTTTCAATTAAGATTAACTAAGAGTTGAGTTTTTAAACTCTTCGATGTGATTTATTACGTACATATAAATTAAATGCAACACAGAAAAAATAGACAAAGATATAAGTATAAGTCGAAATTTTGATTCATTATTAAAATTTTATTTTTATGAATCTTAATCAATTTCGTACGAATTTTTTTTTATAAATATTATATTCCTATAGAATATTTTGTTTATCCTAATCTAATAGGAGAAGTGACTTTAGTAGAAAAATATTTCATATATTTATAATTAGATTTTGTTTTTCTATTTTGTTAAAAGTTTAATGAAGAGGATATCGTGTAGAAACTAAATGCATAGATAATGAAAATGAATAGGAAACAAAGATTCGTTTGACTAATAGATGTCTTTCACATCCAACTATAACAATGAGTAATCAATTCAATTTTATTCGAAATGGCAGTTCCAAAAAAACGTACCTCTTTTTCTAAAACGCGTATTCGTAAAAATAATTGGAAAAAAAAAGGATATTGGGCAGCGTTAAAAGCTCTTTCGTTAGGAAAATCTCTTTCTACCGGGAATTCAAAAAGTTTTTTTGTACGAAAAATAAGTAATTAAACCTTGGAATAATAGAAATCGGCCTAACTCACAAAAATGGTATAACAAATGAAAAATGAATTTATTTTGAATCTAAAATCTATAAAATAAAAAATTTCAATTGAAATATGGAACTAATGCTTTGCATCCATTAAATTAATTTTGATTGGAACTTTATTTTTATTTTATTATTATGTACAATAAGAACTATTCTGTTAAGTTGACCATAAAAATCGTTCTTTT